TCTTATTGAATTAATCTATTGAATTAATCGAGCAACTTGCTTTTGAACATTGATTTTAGATTCACAAATTTTCGAAAAAAAAATTTCAACATATTTTTTATTTATTATTATGATAATCAATCCTACTACTTCGGATCCTGGGGTTTCCGCGCCGGAAAACAAAAACCTGGGACGTATCGTTCAAATCATTGGCCCGGTGTTGGATGTAGCTTTCCCCCCCGGCAAAATGCCTAATATTTACAACGCTCTCATAGTTAAAGGTCGAGATACTATCGGTCAACAAATTAATGTGACTTGTGAAGTACAGCAATTATTGGGAAATAATCGAGTTCGAACTGTAGCTATGAGTGCTACAGATGGTCTAACGAGAGGAATGCAAGTGGTTGACACAGGGGCTCCTCTAAGTGTTCCCGTTGGCGGGACGACCCTAGGCCGAATTTTTAACGTATTGGGAGAACCCATTGATGATTTAGGTCCTGTAGATACGCGCACAACATCCCCTATTCATAGATCGGCGCCCGCCTTTATACAGTTAGATACAAAATTATCGATTTTTGAAACAGGAATTAAAGTCGTGGATCTTTTAGCCCCTTATCGTCGCGGAGGGAAAATTGGGCTATTCGGAGGGGCTGGAGTAGGTAAAACAGTACTAATTATGGAATTAATCAACAACATTGCAAAAGCTCATGGGGGTGTATCCGTATTTGGCGGAGTAGGTGAACGTACTCGGGAAGGAAATGATCTTTACATGGAAATGAAAGAATCTGGAGTAATTAATGAAGCAAATATTGGAGAATCAAAAGTGGCTCTAGTCTATGGTCAAATGAATGAACCGCCGGGAGCTCGTATGAGAGTTGGGTTGACCGCCCTAACTATGGCGGAATATTTCCGAGATGTTAATGAGCAAGACGTACTTCTATTTATTGACAACATCTTCCGTTTCGTCCAAGCAGGATCCGAAGTATCCGCCTTGCTGGGTAGAATGCCTTCCGCTGTAGGTTATCAACCCACTCTTAGTACCGAAATGGGTTCTTTACAAGAAAGAATTACTTCTACCAAAGAAGGATCCATAACTTCTATTCAAGCAGTTTATGTACCGGCGGACGATTTGACCGACCCCGCTCCTGCCACGACATTTGCACATTTAGACGCTACTACTGTACTATCAAGAGGATTAGCTGCTAAAGGTATCTATCCGGCAGTAGATCCTTTAGATTCAACGTCAACTATGCTCCAACCCAAAATTGTTGGTGAAGAACATTATGAAACTGCGCAAAGAGTTAAGCAAACTTTACAACGTTACAAGGAGCTTCAGGATATTATAGCTATCCTGGGGTTGGACGAATTATCCGAAGACGATCGTTTAACTGTAGCAAGAGCAAGAAAAATTGAACGTTTCTTATCACAACCCTTTTTTGTAGCCGAAGTATTTACTGGTTCTCCGGGAAAATATGTCGGCCTAGCAGAAACAATTAGAGGGTTTAAATTGATCCTTTCCGGAGAATTAGATAGTCTTCCCGAACAGGCCTTTTATTTGGTAGGTAACATTGATGAAGCTACTGCGAAGGCTACGAACTTAGAAACGGAGAGTAATTTGAAGAAATGATCTTAAATCTTTGTGTACTGACCCCGAATCGAATTGTTTGGGATTCAGAAGTGAAAGAAATCGTTTTATCTACTAATAGTGGACAAATTGGCGTATTACCAAATCACGCATCTATTGCCACAGCTGTTGATATCGGTATTTTGAGAATACGCCTTAACGACCAATGGGTAACGATGGCTCTGATGGGTGGTTTTGCTAGAATAGGCAATAATGAGATTACCATTTTAGTAAATGATGCGGAGAAGGGTAGTGACATTGATCTAGAAGAAGCTCAGCAAACTCTTGAACTAGCAGAAGCAAACTTGCGGAAAGCGGACGGCAAGAGACAAATAATTGAGGCAAATCTAGCTCTCAGACGAGCTAGGGCCCGAGTGGAGGCTATCAATGTTATTTCGTAACTATAACTAGTTGGTGTGTCCGAATAAAAAAAGAACTTCTGTTTCTACAGAAGTTCTTTTTATACACCCCTTTTTTTGCCAATTGAATAGAATCATAAGTGGAATGGAAAAGATCAAAAATCAATATTAATATTTTTAATATTGAAAGTAGAAAAATTTATTAGATACCTAGAGTCTGATATCGAATGAGTTCTACCTACTATTGGATTTGAACCAATGACTCCCGCCGTATGAAAGCGATACTCTAACCACTGAGTTAAGTAGGTCACTTATCATCACAAAGAGTAAAGAAACGGGCTCCGTCACATCGATGGATTATAAATGTAATATTTTTTATAAGCAATAATTTATAACCAATACTGATCAAAGAGATAACAGAAAGTTGAGTCGTGTAATATTCATCTTGACAAGACATTATTGACATGATAATATATGTATCACAAGCACAAGGGCTATAGCTCAGTTAGGTAGAGCACCTCGTTTACACGCGCGCCAA